AAAATGAGAATTTGAGAGAATATAGAATAAGGATATACAAACAAGAACCAATCCCAATGAAAAGGCAGAATAAATTGGATTGGTAAGTAATACCACTCCCAGGCCCCCTAATATAAGACCCGATCCCAGAAAAAATAAAAGAAAATCGTGTATTGGTCCAGGCAAATCCATTATATAGAGATAAATAAATCGAAATGCTTTTCGTGATCTTATTGACCCGACCAGGAATCTTTTTTTTATGATACGGTCCTAATTGAATAAAATCCTAATCTATTAGGTGTGAATTGATCTAAGTACAATTATTGGGCAGTTTCATTTTTGATTCTTTTTTTTTTGTTTGTCCGAAAGGGTATTTTTTTTTGAAACTATATATTTCGAAACGAAATAATTACGAATATATTAATAGATTTTCAATAAAAATGAATTCGAAATTCTTATCAACCAGTTAATTTGTAATTGAATTTTTATTTATTGCCCAAACAAAGAGAAAGGCCTCATTCTTTTAATTCAAACCAAACATTCTTTTAACTTAAACCAAAATGGAACCTTAAAAGAATTGGAAATTTCTCTTTAATAGAATAGGGGGTTTACTTACTCAGTTTTTCTTTGAGGCGAATTCAAAATTGTTCGAATTGTATAATCGTCAATTACTGACATCGGTAAACGGCCCAAAGCAATTTGATTATAATTCAATTCGTGACGGTCGTAAGTAGAAAGTTCATATTCTTCAGTCATTGATAAACAATTTGTTGGACAATACTCAACGCAGTTACCACAAAATATACAAATTCCGAAATCAATACTGTAATTAAGCAATCGTTTTTTTCGAATATCCGTTTCAAATTTCCAATCAACAACAGGTAGATCTATAGGGCATACACGAACACATACTTCACAAGCAATGCATTTATCAAATTCAAAATGGATTCGCCCGCGAAAACGCTCCGATGTGATTAATTTTTCATAAGGGTATTGAATAGTTACGGGTAAACGATTTGCGTGGGATAAGGTAATCATGAAACCTTGACCAATGTACCTTGCTACTCGGACTGTTTGGTGGCCATAATTCATGAACCCAGTTACCATAGGGAACATATCGTGAATATCTATGAATATTTTTATGTTTGTTTCTTTCTCTTGTTTGAACCAAGTCATGAATCTCATATTCTTTTTTTCTTTACAGTGAAAGAAGTTGGAAAGAAGTTGTTAATAATAGATTACCAAGAGAAATGGGTAAAAGAAATTTCCATCCAAGATTTAATAATTGGTCCATTCTTAACCTAGGTAAAGTCCATCTTGTTGCGATAGAAATAAACAAAAACAAATAAGTTTTAGCTAATGTAATAAAGATCCCAATTGTCGTTCCAAAGATTCCATTCATTTTTTTTATTTCAAATAGTTCAGGGACGAATACGTACGGAATGGAAATATTCCAACCCCCCAAGTAAAGAACTGTTATAAATAAGGAAGAAAGTAATAGATTTAGATAGGAAGCAACGTAAAATAAACCAAATTTGATACCCGAATATTCGGTTTGATACCCTGCTACTAATTCTTCCTCGGCTTCTGGTAAATCAAAAGGTAATCTCTCACATTCTGCTAGAGAAGAAATTAGAAAAACGATAAACCCTATTGGCTGACGCCACAAATTCCATCCCCAAAAACCATATTTTGATTGCGCCTCAACTATATCAACTGTACTTGAACTGTTAGATAATTATAGTCGATGATAACATCACTGTTTCCATCGCTAGTCCAAAACCGTACATGAGGTTTTCAACTCATACGGCTCCTCGTGAGTCACAAATAAATTTAAGGACCGAATCCGTATTATTTATCTTCGTATGGTTGTAGAAGAGATAGAGAAAAAATGGATTGGAAGGTCCAAAATTATACCACTGTAATTCTGTCTGCTATATTATGAAGAATAAATAAATAAAAAGTGCTTCGGAATTGATCTCGTATTAATTTTACTTAATAATTTTAATTTTTATTTGTTGAGTAATAACTTAAGCCTTCAATTTCAATAAAATACTTCTTGTAGAAATATCAATAGATATTTCAACCCATTGTTTTCGATTACGAAAAAAAATGAAACATTACATTAGCTCCTAAATCATGACACGGCTTATAGCTCTCTATATATATGAAAGAAAGAATAAAACAAAGATTTCTTTTTGATTCTTTATTGTTTCTTTTTCGTTCCTATTCTTCTTTCTGATCTGAGAAAACCACGAATGGGGGCTTAAACTAAAAAATAGTAAAGGATTATTTCGTTCCTGATAGTCATTACTTTAATCGGTGGATAGGAGCATACTCTGGACCGGAATCGTGGGGAGTACTGCCTACTCATTTCTACTAATTTAAAGCCCCAATTAGTATTCTTTTTATGTTATCCAGAAATTTTATATAATTTACATAATCTCCATTACTAATCCTTTGTGTATTTTGGTGTTCCTAATCATCCACTCATTTTTTTTGTTCAATCCCCCGTTTGGTTTGGCAATACATGTATGGGAATCCATACAAAGGATAGCGAAAACTATATACGGTTGATCTTTTGAGCCCGCTTCAAGCTAGATTGACTAATCAACCCGTCTTGGGGTAAAGACTTCTTCCTCTTATGTTTTCTTCCACTTAACTCTTGTACATAGGAAATGAGATTCCATTTTTTTTTTTGTTTAATTTACTGCGAATTTATAAGCTGCTTTCTTTCACTCATATATAACTATCTAATTTAGTTTATCAACCTGAAGGATAATAAAAAACGAAGATATCTATTCAATCCATTCAGCTTATTTTCTAGAACGAAAGGAATAGGGAAAAGAAAAGTTTATATTTCAACGAATCGCACGTAGAGATATTGATAAAACACATAGAGTTAATGGTATTTCATAACTAATCGATTGAGCAGCAGCTCGCAGACCACCTAAAAAGGAATATTTATTATTTGATCCGTATCCTGACATAAGAAGTCCAACAGGAGCAATACTTGAAATAGCAATCCATAAAAAAATACCGATATTGAGATCGGCTAAAATAAGGCGAGAGCTAAAAGGAATTACTGAAAAACTTAGTAAAATTGATATGACTGCTATAGAAGGTCCAATACTGAATAAACGAGTATTTCCTCGAGATGGAAGAATATTCTCTTTGAAAAGCAGTTTTGTTCCATCTGCTAGAGCTTGAAGAATTCCCAAAGGACCGGCGTATTCAGGCCCAATACGTTGTTGTATTCCTGCAGATATTTCTCTTTCTAACCATACAATTACTAGTACACCTATTGTGATTCCCAATACAAGAGTCAAAATAGGGACAAACATCCATATGATCCCATAGACCTCTTTTAAAGATTCTAATCTGTAAAAGGAATTGATATCTTGTACTTCTGTTGTATAAATTATCATTTCAACGATCAACTTCTCCCATAATGATATCTATGCTACCTAGTATCGTCATAATATCAGCCAATTTCATTCTTTTAACTAACTGAGGAAGAATTTGCAAATTGATAAAACCCGGCGGGCGAATTTTCCATCTCCAAGGAAAACCACTTTGATCCCCTATCAGAAAAATTCCTAATTCTCCCTTTGGAGCTTCCATTCTCGCATAAAGTTCTTGTCTCGGTAATTCAAATGTAGGAGAAGGTTTTTTACTAATGAATCGATATTCAAAATCATTCCATTCTGGATCCCTTTTTCGATCAAAGCATCGGATTTCTAAATTCTCATAGGGACCCCCCGGAATTCCTTCCAGGGCCTGTTGAATTATTTTTATGGATTCCGTCATTTCACCGATTCGGACTAAATAACGAGCTAATGAATCTCCTTCTTTTTGCCACTGGATTTCCCAATCAAATTCGTCGTAACACTCATAATGATCAACTTTACGAAGATCCCATTTGATTCCAGATGCTCGTAGCATTGGGCCGGATAAACCCCAATTTATTGCTTCTTCTCCACCAATAACGCCTACCCCTTCAACTCGTTCTAAAAAAATAGGATTTCGCGTAATAAGTTTTTGATATTCAACAATTCCTGTTAAAAAATAATCGCAGAAATCCAAACATTTATCTATCCAGCCATAAGGTAGATCGGCCGCTACTCCTCCGATACGAAAATAATTATGCATCATTCTCATACCGGTGGCAGCTTCGAATAGATCATATACTAATTCTCTTTCTCTGAAAATATAGAAAAAGGGGGTCTGTGCACCAATATCTGCCATAAAAGGTCCAAGCCATAATAGATGAGAAGCTATACGACTCAACTCCAACATAATTACTCTGATATAGCTGGCTCTTTTAGGGATTTGAATATTGCCCAATTGTTCTGGTCCATTTACGGTTATTGCTTCCGTGAACATAGTGGCTAAATAATCCCAACGCGTTACATAAGGCAAATATTGTATAATTGTTCGGTTTTCCGCAATTTTTTCCATTCCTCTGTGTAAATAACCTAATATGGGTTCACAGTCAACAACATCTTCACCATCTAGAGTAACGATGAGACGAAGAACACCGTGCATTGATGGGTGGTGAGGTCCCATATTGACTATCATAAGGTCTTTTTCTGTAGCTGATAGATTCATAAGTTTTTCCTTGATTCATTCTTACATGAATTGTTGAAAACGAAAAGAAGTACATCAAAATGAAAAATCTAATAAATCGACTAATTCAAAATTTTCAAATTAACGATTTTTTGATTCCCGAATATCCAACTCACTAATTAATTCTTTATAACGTATTTTATTTTTCTTTGATAAATAAGACAGCAGCCGTTGACGTTTTCCTAGAATTTTACGTAGACCTCTCTGAGATAAATAGTCTTTTTTGTGCAATTCCAAATGTGAAGTAAGTCTTCGTATCTTATTGGTGAAACTGACTATTTGAAATTCAACAGACCCCTTGTTTTCTTCTTTTTTTTCTTGAAAAATAACTGAGATGAATGAATTTTTTACCATAAAACAAAATTTTCTCTCCCCCTTATTTTTGAATGTGAATTTTACTGATCAGTAATAATAATACCAGTCATTTTGATATGCACAATGATTTTAAGTTCGTTATGAACTTTATAATTTTTTCAAATAAAATGAATCAATCCGGTTTTCAATTTGATTCGTATAGGGATACAAAAGAGTGATAGATTTCTACAAAAGAGAAAATCTTTGAGTTCAAATAAGAGGATTTTGTTGATTCATTTGTCGATCTAATTGATATGTATGTCATTAAATTAGTATCATGTATCAGAATGGAATGTAAGACGATCCTTGTGCCCATCTATTTGTTTTCATATACCCGACACGGTACATACATAATATATGAGAAAATGTACCATTAACGAATTTTCAAACGCGGATACATATGTATCCTTACCATACTGAAACGACTGCCATTATTAGTATTAAACCAATAGCGATTCATACAAGCTAAATCTTCTAATCGATAATTGGGCCAAAGAAAGAACTTTAATTTAATTAGTTTCTTTTTATCACTATCAAGATGTTTGTTTTTATTCAAAACTTGCCCACAATTTTTTACATTATTTAAAAATACTGGATTTCTATGCATACCATTTTTATCCCTTGAATTGAAAGAAATTCGAATTCGCAATTCTCGCCGGTGGTTAGTGGATAAAATAGTTTCAGGAACAAACAAATCATAATGATTTTTGTCTTTATTTTCAGTCATTTTTTGATGTCTTGCAATGGATTCATCAAAATTCTTTTTATCAATATAGTTTTTTTCTTGGTATCTTTGATTAATTTCTTGTTTATTTTTATGAACCAATGAAATACTTATAGTTTGATATAGAATAAATTGTCCATCATTTTTGACAGACAGACGAACTGGCTCGATAATCAATATTCCTTTTTTCATTAATTCTCTAAGAGTTAAATCCTTCTGACTCATCAAAATATCCAGATTCATTTCTCCCCTGTGAATAGAGGATATAACAATTTCGTTTGGATTTATCAGTTTAAGCAGGAAACTAGATGCTTTGATATTATTGATTATTCTTTTATTTAAAGAATTATCCCATCTCAATTGAAAACGCAAATACCTTTTTAGGAAAAAAGCAAGCTCTGCTTTCGTGTTGCTCTTGGATTGTTTTTTCTTTCTACGTTTTTTTCTGTCTGATTTACCATAATCTTCTCCAACATCTTTTTCTTGGTTTGAGAGAACGGATCTAAATTTTCCTTGTTTTTGTGCATCTGATACAAGATCCCCTTCACCTATGGGTTCTTTTTCTTCTTGATTTCGATTCTCTAATGCAAGAATTTTTTTTTCATTCGGTGCTATAAGGGGGTCCCTTTTTTTATTTTCAATAATCTTTTTATTAATGTTTCCATTTCCATTAAAATTTAAAAGAAGTAATTTGATTGGTATGATCCATGGTTTAACCTTATATGCATTATATAGTAGCACAAATTCTGGGAAGAACCAAAGTTCCAGATTCGCTATAGGACAACTTAGTATTTCTTCATTCATTCCCATCCAATCAAAAGGGCTTCTTTTTTTATTGGATGGGTTGCTTTCTTGATCTTGATCAATTGTGAAATAAAAAGAGTCCCTCTTATTAATTTTATCAATTTTTTGATAATTATTAACCACAGTCTTAATATTTTTGTTACCCTTGGTACTGGTATTGACCCAGGACTCAATATCGGCCTTATTTCTAAGACAAAAATGAAGAATTCGCCAATTTAAAAATTTTCTATGCGAAAATTTCCCCATAGCATCTAGAATATCGTCTTCTCCTAGATAATTATGGAGAGGGATATCCCCCAGTGTATCAAAAAATTTTCGTTTCTCCATGTTGTAATTATAAGAAATCTCTTCCCTCTTATTTACTTGTAATGGCGATCCATAAGTATATGAGTCCCTCTTATCTTGATAATTAATAGATTTATATGATAAAAAATCATATCCATAGTGTTTTTTAAAATTCGATTTTTTATATTTTTGTTCTTGATTCAGTTTATATTCTTGATTCAGTAATGAATTCGCTTGAAAATCATTTTTTTTTTCGTAATGAATTAATCTTTCTTTTTCATCTGAATCCCATTTTGTTAAATCTTTATTTTGAGCCATATAGTGTTGATTGACTCTATTTCGCCAATGTCCTGGTACTAATCTAAGCCATCTACTCTGAAATAAATCGTATTGATAATGACTCCTTAACCAGTTTTTCCATTCATTCATTCCAGAATGCCAAAAGATTTTCTGTCTTAACCCATAATGATATCTTAATCTGGAATGAGATATTCCTTGTTCTTCAAAATAATCTTTTATTTCATTTTTAAGAAAAAGAGATGTTCCGTGATATTGAAGGATAGGTTTGAATTTATAAAAACTAATAACTTGGTTTTGTGATAATTTGTAAAATACATATGCTTGTGAGAGGGAGGATAAGTCACAAAAAGCTTTTGCATTTTTATTTCTAATACTACTATTAGAAAGTGAGTTTTTTATAGTTGCAATAAAATGAATTGTATTTTTAGTTGTTTTATTAATTCTTTCTTGATTTGCTTCATTATTGTAAATGAATTTCTCAATTATTTTTTTTGTTGATTCAAGAAAAAGTTGTGTATTGGTTCTTGGAATATTAATGATATATAGAATAATATCTATGTATATCTTTTCAATGAAAAATTTTATAAAAAAATAGAATTTACGGATTAATCGAATATTTCTTCTTTTTAATATTTGCCAAAATTTTTTTGATGATTCTAATATTTTATCCTGATAACTTATTTTGTTAGAACTAATATTTATTTCTTGAGTTAGAAATTCGTTTTTCTTGTCTTTTCTAATTTTTTCTATTTGATTTTTGATTGTGTTTGTTCTCTTAGTCAGATCTTTTATTTTTTTTTCTGTTAATGAATAATTTGCCCACTCCATAGATTGAATTTGAAGGGATAATGTGTGAATCATCTTATTACTGATTATCGAATCTTTTTTAGTTTCGCCCAATTCATATATTTCTCTCAACCTAAAAAATGGAATTGGATTTCTTTTTGAAAGTTCTTTTATTATGCCCTTTAGAAATAGAATACTTTGAGTGATCCATTTTTTTGTTTCTTTTGAGACTTTTCGAAACAATTTTGTTTTTTCTTTTAAAATTGTTAAAGCTATAAAACAGTTAGTTTTCAATTTTTGAAATTTTTTTTTTAGTTCTTTAAAAATAGGCTCAAAAAACGAACGCCGTTTTCGAGGAGAACCGAAAGGTAGTTCAGTTTCCATTCCCCAAACTGTTAAAAAGCAAAAATCAATCTTTTGACCTTTCGTTTTTTTCATTGGATCTTTAGGAGAGGTTTTTTTCATTGGATCTTTATGAGAGGGTTGTAGTTTAAATCTGTGCCAAGGTTTCAGGCAAAAAGTAAATAGGATCTTTATCTGAATACCTTCTCTTAACCAGTTTTTTGGAAATTCTGTTTGGGATAATGGAACACCATCATAAGTGCATTTAACATGCATTTCTCGATTCCAATCCTTGAAATCCTCGGACCACTCAGGAAATTGGAATAATAACATACGGGCAATGTTTTTAGCTATTATCAATGAAGGTAATATAATATATTTTCTAAGAATCGATTGTGTTATTAACAGGAAGCTCCTTATTACTTGAGCAAGTAAACTCCTAGCCCAAGTTTTTGCTATTTCTAGCCGCATTTTCTCTTCTCTTTTGTATTTTTCTCTTTTGTGCTCGTCTTTTTTCTTAATCTTTTTTTCTGTATAATCATAAATTTGTGATTCTTTGTTTTTATATATCCAATTTCGAGATATTAGTTTCATCGGCCCAGAAATATCAAAAGAAAAAAAGAGGGGTTTGTCTACTCTGTCCAAAAAAAGTGGGGAATGTACATTTGCTTGAAACAGTTCCCAAGTAATTGTTTTACGTCTTTGGGCACGCATGGAACCTTTTATTATGTCTCGACGAAAATCCGGTTGTTGCGAATAGCGTATCAAAGCCACTTCGTCTGGTCGATCAGGATCATTAGCATCCTTGGTATTAGTATAAGTCTTGGTCTTTGCCTGGTTATTAGTAAAAATCACTAAGCGCTTGTATTTTCTTGAACGAATTTCAGGCTTTGCTGTTAACTTTTCCGCGGTTTCTCCGTCCTCTTGTTCTAAATTTTTGATTAATTTGTATGACCATCGAGGAACTTTTTTACTTATTTCTTTTATTCCAATAGATTTTTTTATAATTGTTTGATTGTTGGGATTAGTTATAACTATATTGAATAACAATTTCAATATTTTGACTCGATCCTCGGAATCGATATTTCCCTGTTCATCTTCTGTCAATGTCAATAAAGAGAGTTCTTTTTCTGTTGATAATGGTTTTATATTGAGTGTATCTATTGTCTGTTCAAATTCGTGATAATCAGTAGTAAGAAGTATAGCATGAATCTTATTTATCCAAAACGGATCCGTGTTTTTTTTTTTATAAGTTTGATTTATGCTTAAAGGTGAAAACCTTTTTTTGATTCTTCCGCGGTAGGGTCCATGCAAGAAAGGATCATATATTTTAGGCAAGTATTCTCTTTTAGTTTCATTATTAGAGAATCGAGTCCTTTTTTCAAGTATGCCCAGATCAAAAGATTCCTTATCTAAGGATTCGACTCTATTTATAAACTCCTTACTTAAATTTATTCTTTTAAGTTCATTGATAAAACTCCAATCAGTATACAATTCATCAGAAACCAATTTTTCTGGTGTGAAAAAATATATTTTTTTTTGTATCATTTCTCCAAAAGTTGCTAAACTAGGTGGATACGTAAAAGCTATTTTTTCTTTTCCATCACTTTGGCATGTATAAAAAAAATATTGTGACATTTCATTTTTTATAGCATTTTCAAACCGGTCATTTTTTATATATCGAAAAGGTCGATTCCATCGTTTATAATCAAAAAGAAGCGTCACAAGAGGTTTTTCAAACCATAATAAATATTTATCTTCTTTTTTTTTTAATATTTCTAACTTCGAATTTTCTTG